TTGAGAACAATCTGGTACAATTTATTTATAGGGTTTTCTTTCCGGAGGGGGGAGGGGACTCCCTCAACTTTTATGTGTGTGTTTTTTTTTTTTTTTTTTCGTTTAAAATAAAACTTTTATGATAAAATGAGATATTATAACAAAATTTATAATAAAGTGCAGGTTTGCAAAAAAAGTTCACTAAATGAACCGATGAAAAAAAAAAAAATCTGAATGCACGAAAATTACATTCCCTATTCTGCACTCACTTAAGAGAAAGTCAACCTAAGGCCAAAATTGGGCAAAAAAAAAATTCAAAAAAATGCAAAATTTTGCAAAAAAAAGTGCACACGATTTGCAAAAAATTGGCTCAAATTTTTTCACTATTTTTTATTAACTGTGGGCAAAGTCCGGTCATTTCGGTTTTTTTTTTTTCAAAATCCTGATGAAAAAGTGTCTAGTATAAATGATTTTTGAGTATATCATTAATATATATATATATATAAATAAGGGTTTATTAATTATAAAATTATTGTATTAATATAACGCTATAAATAATTGGGGGATACATTAGAATAAAAAAATTTAAGCAATATAAATGTACACGTTTTTAATTTATATATAATTATCTGGATTATCTATACTTGTTTAGGAGGGGGTATAAGAAAAAAGAAATGAAATAAGGGATATATAAAAATTTACTCTTATATGTAAGTTATCATCTATAAGATTTAGAGATTAGTAATATATTTATATATATATATATATCTATAGATATCTAGTTTAATAGGAATATATGCTTATAAATGAGTACTTAATATTTGTATTTAATCGTAAATCTTTATATAATTAAAATAAATTATTCAAATGAAATAGTGAATTTTACTAAAAAAAAAAAAAACTCCTTTGAATATACGTAGAATATATATTTTACACAATAAATTATATAAACTAATTGAGGATTATACCATTATGTCCATAGTACTATTACTGTAATATTTTTAATGTATGTAAATTAAAAGTTTTTATAGGGCGATTTTGGTGCATTTTTCAAAAAATTGGTTTTTTTTTTCAATTTTGAGTTGGGGATGGGGGCCTAATTTTTGTGGGATGTAGATTTTTTTTTTTTCGGTTAGCGGGGGGGGATGTTTTTAGTAAAGTTGTAATTTTACAATAGGAAAAAGGTTGAGGGTTGATTATCAAGGACTGGGAGATCGAGAAAATTTTAGATTATTTGGGCAGAATTTCTGTAAGTTTTTTAAAGATTTTAGGACGATTGAGATTTTGAGGGGAAGAGAAGATGAGATAGAATAAGAAATTTAATTGGGTTTTGCGAAGCACGGTTTTGATCACGTTTTATTGGGGGGTTTTTTAGTGCTTTATTGAGATTAAGTTGGAGATTTCGTGGAGAGGGCGCTTCACGGGCTGTGGATTTAATAAATATGGCTTAATTTTGGGTTTAGGACTAAGGAGATTAGGAATTTTAGGCTAATTGGAATTTTGAAGGGGAGAGAAGATGAGGTAGAATAAGAGATTTGAATAGATTTTACGGAGCAGATTTTTGATTGTGTTTTATTGTGGGATTTTTAGAAAATTAGGCCGGAGATTACGTTGAGTGGGCACTTCTCTAGGTTGAAAATTTTTAAAAAATCTTGCAAAATTGAACCCAATTTTGACATTTTTTAATTTGGAAAAAAAAAAGGGTGGAGATTCAGTGGAAATTTCATTTTTTGGAGGTGACGATTTTTGAAAAATTTTTCGAAATTTTCAAATTTTCGGATTTTTAGAAAATTAGGCCGGAGATTACGTTGAGTGGGCACTTCTCTAGGTTGAAAATTTTTAAAAAATCTTGCAAAATTGAACCCAATTTTGACATTTTTTAATTTGGAAAAAAAAAAGGGTGGAGATTCAGTGGAAATTTCATTTTTTGGAGGTGACGATTTTTGAAAAATTTTTCGAAATTTTCAAATTTTCGGATTTTGAGAAAATTAGGCCGGAGATTACGTTGAGTGGGCACTTCTCTAGGTTGAAAATTTTTAAAAAATCTTGCAAAATTGGACCCAATTTTGACATTTTTTAATTTGGAAAAAAAAAAGGGTGGAGATTCAGTGGAAATTTCATTTTTTGGAGGTGACGATTTTTGAAAAATTTTTTGAAATTTTCAAATTTTCGGATTTTGAGAAAATTAGGCCGGAGATTACGTTGAGTGGGCACTTCTCTAGGTTGAAAATTTTTAAAAAATCTTGCAAAATTGCACTTAATTTTGATATTTTTGAACTCAGGGCAAGAAAAGATTGGAGATTCCGCGGGGGTGGGCACTCAACGGAATTGATGGTTTTTGGAAATTTTCTATAATTTGATAATTTTTGGGGATTTGCTTTGAGTTTAAAAGGTCAGGGGCTATAAATACGGATTTTGCAGTCTAGGTTGGTTTGGATTAAAATTTTTAGTATTAGTGGTCTTTGATTTAGGTTTTGGGTAGGATTGGACTAGTTTCTAATCGAAAGTTATTTCCCTCTGGAATTTTAGTATTTTATTAATTTTCTAAGATGAATTTTTTGATCTTTATTTGGGTTGGATTAAGATTTTCAAGGATTTATTATGACGGGAAGTCTCGACATTTCGTGATTTCTGGGTATGGGGCCTAGTTTTGGTAACTTAAAGTTAACTGAATTTTAAGGTCTTTATTTCTACAGGAATCTCCAGTGTTTTTGGATTTCTGGGTATGGGACCTAGTTTTGGTAACTTAAAGTTAACTGAATTTTAAGGTCTTTATTTCTACAGGAATCTCCAGTGTTTTTGGATTTCTGGGTATGGGACCTAGTTTTGGTAACTTAAAGTTAACTGAATTTTAAGGTCTTTATTTCTACAGAAATCTCCGATGTTTTTGGATTTCTAGGTATGAAATCTAGTTTTGTTGGTGAGAGATTGATTGAATTTAGGGTTTAATTTCTACAAAAAAATTCAGTAGTTTTGGATTGTTGATTAGGAGTCTAGTTTTTATGATATAAGGTTGCCTTATTTTTAAGTAGGTTGGGTCTTAATTCTTGATTTCAACATGTTTCTATGGTGAAGAGTGAAATTTTTGTTACTTAGGCATATTAGAAAATAAAAGTTTTATTCTGGCTTAAAAATTTGGTATTTGATAATTTTACATGTAAGGTTAATTTTAGATATTAGTTTGGCAGTAAATAGATTTAATGATTAAGGAATCTTAGAATTAGATATTCATTAAAGTATAGACTAATCTTGTGCCAGCAGTTGCGGTTAGACATGATATACTTCTAAATTTGATTCGGGTGATAATTATCTAATGATTGTGGAACGAGATCTGATTGTATAAGGTGAAATTTTGTGATTGGTTTAGTTCATGTGGTGGTGAAATATTATTAGATTTTTTAATGTAGACTAGGATTAGATACCCTATTATTGAAAGTATAAAATTGAACTCCTGAGAAGTATTAGATGTTCTTGAAATTTAAAAAATTTGGCGGTGTTTTAGTCTATTCAGAGGAACCTGTCCTGTAATTGATAATCCACGATTAATTGAACTTGTCTTTTTAGTTTGTATATCGTCGTTATTTGAATATCTTTCAAGGGAGAAATATTCAGAATTTAAGATTTAAGTATAAATCAGATCAAGGTGCAGCTTACAGATAAGGAGAGATGGGTTACAATGAATGTATTTATATGGTTTAGATAATGAGATTTTTCTAATAAATAGGATTTGATAGTAAATTGGATAATTTAATTTATTTGACAATAGCTCTAAAATATGCACATATCGCCCGTCGCTCCCGCCATAAGGTTGGATAAGTCGTAACAAAGTAGGTGTACCGGAAGGTGTACCTGGAAAGTCGAATTAGAGCTTAAGAGAAAGCATTTTATTTACATTAAAAAGTTGACTGTGAGATTCAGTTTAATTTGAAATTTAAGTTTTTATTTTATATTGATTTTTAAAAGTATTTATTTGTTTGAGTATTAGTGGGAAAGGATTAAATTTATTATAGATGATTAGTACGGTGATGGGATATTTTAAAATTATATAAAGAATACTTTATTTGTGGTACCTTTTGTATCAGGGTTTATTAAAAAGATGTTCAGGATTTGAGTTTTCTCGAATTTATAGGAGCTAATAATATATATATATTAATGTTGAATAATTATTTATAATATATTATTGGAATTAGACGTTAGTCGGATTTAAATATATCTAGTTCTCTAAGAAATTAATTTAATTAAGCTAATTCTAGGAATTATTTATTTGAATAATTGGTTCTAGAGTTAAGTAATACTCAAGGGGATAAGCTTTTGAGTAAATTTCTATAAGTTTGTGATTATTAAAAATTGAATAGGAATAGAAGTTTTCACTTTTTGTTGTGTTTTATAGCAAGATTTTTATTGAAGTGATTTAATTATTTTTAGGTTTTTTATTAGAGTGTTGAATATAATTGGTATTTTTGAGTAATAATGATGAAATAAGTATATGTTTTTGTTCATGGAATTTATGAATGATAGGTTTAATTAAGTAATTCGGCAAATTTATTTTCTGCCTGTTTATTAAAAACATGGCCTTTTGGGAATAATTTAAGGTCTGGCCTGCCCAATGATTAGGATTTAATGGCCGCGGTACTCTGACCGTGCAAAGGTAGCATAATCATTAGTTTTTTAATTGAAAGCTGGTATGAACGGTCTTACAAGAAAATAGCTGTCTCAATTAAATGGTCCTAGAATTTTATTTTTTAGTAAGAAGGCTAAAATATTTTTAAGGGACGAGAAGACCCTATAGAATTTTATAAATTTTTTTAGATTGTATTTTTAGGTTGATTGATGTGATTTAGGGGGATTTATTTTGTTGGGGTGATGGAAAAATTTAATAAACTTTTTTTAAGGTTTTTCACTGATTTGTGTATATTTGATCCGTTTAGGACGATTACAAGATTAAATTACCTTAGGGATAACAGCGTAATTGATTTGGAGAGTTCTTATCGATAAATTAGTTTGCGACCTCGATGTTGGATTAAAATGAACTTTTGGTGTAGGAGCTAGAAGGTTAAGTCTGTTCGACTTTTAAAATTTTACATGATCTGAGTTTAAACCGGCGTGAGCCAGGTTGGTTTCTATCTTTAGAAAATTATAATATTTTAGTACGAAAGGACCAAATATTAGTTTAATAAATTGATTTTTGAATATTAATATTGCTTTGGCAGATTAGTGCATTAAATTTAGAATTTACGTATGTATGGATAATACAGGCAATAATATTTGTTTTGGATTTATTTTTACTTTTTTATGGAATGTTGGTTTTGTTGGTGAGTGTTTTAGTTGGGGTAGCATTTTTAACTCTTTTAGAGCGGAAAGTTTTAGGATATATCCAATTACGTAAAGGTCCCAATAAGGTTGGGTTTTTAGGAATTCCCCAACCTTTTAGAGATGCTATTAAATTGTTTACTAAGGAACATACTTATCCTCTTATATCTAATTATAATATATATTATATTTCTCCAATTTTTAATTTGTTCCTTTCTTTACTGTTGTGGATATGTATTCCCCTTTTTGCAGGATTTTTGAGGTTTAGTTTAGGAATTCTGTATTTTTTGTGTTGTGCAAGTTTAAGAGTTTATACAGTGATAATAGCGGGATGGTCCTCTAATTCTAATTATTCTATATTGGGAAGTATACGTGCAGTTGCTCAAACTATTTCTTATGAGGTAAGGTTGGCTTTGACTTTATTATCTTTCTTGATTTTGATTATAAGGCTTAATTTGTTGGATTTAAAGATTTATCAAAGGATGATTTGATTTATTGTGATTAGTTTACCACTTTGTATGGTTTGGTTTGTTTCTAGATTGGCAGAAACTAATCGCACTCCGTTTGATTTTGCAGAGGGGGAATCAGAATTAGTTTCAGGATTTAATGTTGAATACAGAGGCGGGGGTTTTGCATTAATTTTTTTGGCTGAGTATTCGAGAATTTTGTTTATAAGAATAATATGTTGTTTATTATTTTTAGGGGCTAATGTTTTTAATTTACTAATTTTTTTTATATTGGGGTTTATGTCTTTTTTATGGGTATGAGTGCGGGGGACTCTACCCCGGTTTCGATATGATAAGTTGATGTATTTAGCGTGAAAGAGATATTTACCCTTGACTTTGAATTATTTTTTGTTTTTTTTAGGCCTGAAGATTTTTATCTTCATAGGAATGATTTAGTGAATGAAATTTAGTAGTCAAGTCAATAGAGAATTTACTCTTTTTTGTATTTTCAAAATACACACTTATACAAGTTCATTGACTAGTTTTTAAAGATTATCTTGTCTCATAATATGTGGACTATTGGGTTGATTAGGAAATATGAAAAATACAGGACAGTGAGGATTTGACCAATAGAAATATAAGGGTCTTCTACAGGTCGGGCTCCGATTCAAGTGAGAAGAATTACAATTGTCACGAAAGATCAAAAGAGAATTTTATTTAGGGGATAAAATTGGGTTCTTTGTATTTTTTTTTTATTGATGAATGGTAAAATTAAGAGAATTATGATTGATATTACTAGAGCGATTACTCCCCCAAGTTTATTAGGAATTGATCGGAGGATTGCGTAAGCAAATAGGAAATATCATTCAGGTTGAATGTGGACGGGCGTTACAAGGGGGTTGGCTGGGATAAAATTTTCAGGATCTCCTAGTAGATATGGATTTACTAAAACTAGAAATATAAGTGCAGAGGTTATTATAATGTATCCAAAAATATCCTTATATGAAAAGTAAGGGTGGAAGGGAATTTTATCAATGTTTCTATTTGTTCCCAAAGGGTTATTTGATCCTGTTTGGTGTAGAAATAAAAGGTGGATTATTACAAGGGCTGCTACAACGAATGGCAAAAGGAAATGGAGAGTGAAGAATCGGGTTAGGGTTGCGTTATCAACTGCGAATCCCCCCCATAATCATTGAACAATGATGGTTCCAATATAAGGAATGGCGGATAAGAGGTTAGTAATTACAGTTGCCCCTCAGAATGATATTTGTCCTCATGGTAAAACGTATCCAAGGAAGGCTGTTGCTATTACACAGAATAAAATAATTACCCCTACAGTTCATGTGAGTTCTAGGGTGTAGGATCTGTAGTATATACCCCGTCCTACATGGAGGTATAGACAAATGAAGAAGAAAGATGCTCCATTTGCATGGGTAGCTCGGATTAGTCAACCATAATTTACATCCCGTGAAATATGTACAACTCTATTAAATGCTAGATCAATATTAGCTGTAAAATGTATGGCTAGGAATACTCCTGTAATAATTTGAATTCCTAGACAAAGTCCTAGAAGAGATCCAAAATTTCATCATGCGGAAATATTTGATGGGGATGGTAAGTCAATTAAAGCATTATTAACGATTTTAGTTATAGGTGAAATTTTTCGGATAGGTGTTTTCATTAGTTGTAATTACGGAGGGGGCCCTGCTTGAATCTGGAGATTTTGATTACTACAATAAGAGTGATTAATAGATAAATAATTAATATAATTGAGATTATGATTGCTGGGAAATTAAGAAATTTGTTTAGGGATAGGAGTGAGAAAATTAACTTAAGGTTTTCTGATATAAGATTTCTGGAGTTAGTAAATCATTGATCGAATAGAAATGAGGCGGTAAATAAGGGAAGAATTGCTAATGAGATTATAATAGCGAGGGGGGATGAATATTTAAATTTTTCATTAGAGGCGACACTGGTCATATATATAAAAAGAACTAGTATTCCCCCAATTATGATTAAAAGTAAAATATATGAGTATCAAAAGGTTAGGTTTATTCATCCTGTGATTAAGGTAATAATAATAGATTGAATTAGAAGGAGTATTCCTATGGAAAGGGGATGTTTTATTAAAGGGAGAAGGATTGCCGGTACTAAGGACGCTAAAAATATTATTATCATTTGTTCAGGAAGTAGTTTATTAAAAATATTAATTTTGGAGATTAATGATGAAGGGAAGGTCCTTCCTGAAGTTTTAAAAGGTATTCTTATTTTTGGTTTACAAGACCAATATTTTATTATTTAAATTATTAAAACTAATGACAACAATAGTGGGTTCGTCTTTTTTTATATATTTAATAGGGGTTTTTTCTTTCTGTTTAGGTCGGAAGCACTTGCTTTTAATACTTTTAAGATTGGAATTTGTTGTAGTGGCTTTATTTTTAATATTATATTCATATTTATGTTTATATGATTGGGAATTTTACTTTTTAATGGTTTTTTTGACTATGAGAGTGTGTGAGGGAGCTCTTGGTCTATCTGTTTTGGTTTTATTAATACGTACTTATGGAAATAATTATATAATTTCTTTTAATTTATTGTGATAAAATTTTTATTTACTTTAGTGTTTATAGTACCTTTAAGATTTATTAATATGGGATTTTGACTTAATCAGTGTGTTTATATAGTATTAATTTTTTTATTTTTAGTGGAAATGAGTTTGGGCAGAATGTATTGTAATATTAGTTATTTTTTAGGGGTTGATTTATTATCTTATATTATAATTCTTTTGAGATTTTGGATTTGTTCTTTGATACTGATGGCTAGGGAGGGAATTTTTAAAAGGAACTATTTTTATAAGTTGTATTTATTTACTTTGCTAGTTTTATTGATTTCTTTATATAGAACATTTGCTTCAATGAATTTGTTTGTTTTTTATTTATTTTTTGAATTTAGATTAATTCCTACTTTAATTTTAATTGTAGGATGGGGGTATCAGCCCGAACGTATTCAAGCGGGGGTTTATTTATTGTTTTATACTTTAGTGGCTTCTTTACCTATAATAGTAAGAATTTTTTATTATTATAATCTTAATGGTTCTTTGGATTTCTTCTTTTTTTTTAAGAGGGTGGAGAATTTTATATTTTATTTGTGTATAAGAATAGTATTTTTAGTAAAAATACCTATGTATTTTGTTCATTTGTGGCTTCCGAAGGCTCATGTAGAGGCCCCAGTTTCAGGTTCAATAATTTTAGCTGGAGTTATATTGAAATTAGGGGGGTATGGGTTAATACGTTTAATGCAAATAATGATTCCCTTAGCTGTAAAGATTAATGTGGTCTTTATTGTAATTGGTTTAGTTGGGGGATTTTTTGTTTCTTTAATTTGCTTACGTCAAGGGGATATTAAATCTTTAATTGCTTATTCTTCTGTTGCTCATATAGGAATGGTTTTAGGGGGTATTATGACTTTGAATTACTGAGGATTAAGAGGGTCTCTTGTAATAATAGTAGCACATGGCCTCTGTTCATCAGGGCTTTTTTGTTTGGCTAATATCTCTTATGAGCGTTTAGGCAGGCGAAGATTTTATTTGAATAAGGGATTAATTAATATTATACCAAGAATATCTTTGTGGTGATTTTTATTAAGGTCTTCTAATATAGCTGCTCCACCTTCTCTTAATTTATTGGGGGAGATTATATTGATTAATAGATTAATTTCGTGAAGTTTTTTTTGTATAATTTTTTTATCATTAATTTCTTTTTTTAGAGCTGCTTATAGGTTGTTTTTGTATGCTTATAGACAACATGGGAAGTTATTTAGAAGTTTATATTCTTTCAGAATAGGAAGAGTTCGTGAATATTTACTTTTATTTTTACATTGATTTCCCTTGAATGTTTTAATTATGAAGGGGGAATTTTTAGTTTTATGAAGTTATTTAAGTAGTTTAATTAAAATATTGATTTGTGGAATCAAAGATATAGTGATATCTTAAATAATATCAGTGTGTTTTATTTATTTTACGAGTTTTCTTTTTTTCAGTTTATTGAGGTTTTTTGAAAGCTTAAGGTTTTTAAGAAGGGATTATAGTGTAATTTTGGAGATTGAAATAGTGAGAGTTAATTCTAGAAGGATTGTGATATCAATTATTTTGGATTGGATATCTTTGCTGTTTGCTAGGTTTGTATTATTTATTTCTTCTATGGTAATTTTTTACAGATATGAGTATATAGAGGGGGATTTGATGATTAATCGGTTTATTATATTAGTGGTGATATTTGTAGCTTCTATATTACTATTGATTTTTAGTCCAAATTTAATTAGTATTCTTTTAGGATGGGATGGTTTAGGGTTGGTTTCTTATTGTTTGGTTATTTATTATCAGAATGTAAAGTCTTTTAATGCTGGGATACTTACAGCATTGACTAATCGTTTAGGAGATGTTGCTTTTTTAATAAGTATTGCTTGAATATTGAACTTTGGGAGGTGAAATTATGTGTTTTTCCTTGATTTTATGTTTTCTAGTATTGAAATGGATATTATTATATTTTTAATATTATTTGCTGGAATGACAAAGAGAGCCCAGATTCCCTTTTCTTCATGGCTACCTGCTGCGATAGCAGCTCCTACGCCCGTTTCTTCTTTAGTTCATTCTTCTACACTTGTAACAGCCGGGGTTTATTTACTAATTCGTTTTAATTTTTGTATGGGTGAAAGAGTGAAGATTATTTTATTGTTTGTTGCAAGTTTAACTATATTTATAGCTGGTTTAGGTGCTAGATACGAGTTTGATTTGAAGAAGATTATTGCTTTGTCTACTCTAAGGCAATTGGGTTTGATAATAAGAATTTTAGCTATAGGGGGATATGTTTTAGCTTTTTATCATCTTCTAACTCATGCTTTATTTAAGGCATTATTATTTATATGTGCAGGGGCCATGATTCATGGACTTGGAAATTGCCAGGATATTCGGTATATAGGGGGGATAATTAATCAAATGCCTTTGACATGTATATTTTTTATTATTTGTAATATGTCTTTATGTGGTTTACCCTTTTTGTCGGGGTTTTATTCTAAGGATTTGATTTTAGAATTTATTTCTATAGAAAATTTAGGGGTGTATATTTACTTACTTTATTTTGTATCTACTGGATTGACCGTGGCTTATACCTTTCGGCTGATTTATATGGTTTTAAGGGGGGATTATAATTATTATTCATTTCATATAATTAGAGATTTAGGTTTAGTGATATTAAAGGGAATAGCTGGGATTATTTTTTTTGTTGTATTTATGGGTAGAGCTTTAAGGTGAATTATGCTTTCTACTCCTTATTTTATTTGTTTATCTTTTTTTATGAAGATGATGACTTTAATTGTAGTTATATTTGGGGGATTTTTAGGTTATGAATTAGCTCAATTGGCCTTAAGGTATAAACCTAAATCTTTAAAGTTGAATATAAGTTCTATATTTTTTGGGTCAATATGAAATATACCTTATGTTTCTACTTTTGGGGTTAATTATTACCCCCTTCAGCAAGGAAGCCTGATTTATGAGGCTATTGATCAAGGGTGATCAGAGTATCTAGGTAGACAAAATTTTTACTCTTCTTTGTCTCAATTATCTAAGTTTCTTCAGATTTTTCATAGTAATAATCTGAAGATTTTTTTATCTTTAACGGTGATGTGAATTGTATTCTTAGTTTTTATAACTTTTTACTTAGATAGCTTAATTCGTAGAGCAAGATATTGAAGATATCTCGGTGACTTTAAAGTCTTTAAGTATTTATAAGGTTGGATCTAATTTTACAATGAAAGTGTAATGTTTTTTTTTAAACTATATAAACTGAAGAGCTAATGGAATTACACCACTAAGTTGCTGAGTTAGAAGCTCAGGACTGAATATCTCACTTCTTTAATTGGAAAAAAATTCATTATTATCATTAACAGTGATAAACCTCTATTTTGGTTTCAATTAAAAATAAGGATGTCTTCCATCAGGGTTTTAGGTCGAAACTAAATACAATAATTTGTTTCTTATTTAAGATAAATTGATGATCAATACTTTTTAAGTGCAAATTAAACGTTATAGTTAACTATTATCCTAAACTGCTCATTCAAGGGCTCCTTGATTTCATTCATGATAAAGACCAAAAAGAAGAATGGTGATGAAGAAGAAGGCTACGTATCAGAAGAGATAGATTTTTGAGATTTTTAGAATTGAAATTAAAGGGATAAGGAGGGTGATTTCTACATCAAAAATTAAGAAGATTACAGCGATTAGGAAGAATTGTAATCTAAAGGGTAGGCGGGGGGACCTTTTTGGGTCAAATCCGCACTCAAACGGTGAACTTTTTTCCCGATCAATAAAGGTTTTTTTTGATAGGATGGAGGAGATAATTATTATTACTGAAGAAATTAATATAATTATGGAAGCTCCAGAAATTATAATAAAAATTACTTGCACTATTTCTAGATTGTTTGATTGGAAGTCAAATATATTTGATTTATATTATGTAAGTATCTACCTCATCAGTAGATTGAAATATATAAGAATAATCAAACAACATCAACAAAATGTCAATATCATGCTGCTGCCTCAAATCCGAAGTGGTGGATTGAGGAGAAGTGATTGTTTAAGTGACGGAAAAGGCCTACAGCTAGGAAAGTTGTTCCAATAATGACATGAATTCCATGGAATCCCGTTGCTATGAAAAAGGAGGATCCGTATACTGCATCAGCAATAGTGAACGGGGCCTCCTTGTATTCATAGGCTTGAAGAAGTGTAAAATAAACTCCTAGAATTACAGTAAGGGATAATCCTTGTGTAACTTGATTGAAATTATTTTCAATCAGACTGTGGTGGGCTCAAGTTACTGTAAGTCCTGATGATAGGAGGATAAGTGTGTTTAGTAAAGGGATTTGAAGAGGGTTGAAGGGAGTAATTCCCTTAGGGGGTCAATTTATACCTAGTTCAATTGAAGGGGCAAGACTTCTGTGGAAGAATCCTCAGAAAAATGAGATGAAGAAGAATACTTCTGATGTAATAAATAAGATTATTCCCCATCGAAGACCTATAGTTACTACATATGTATGTAGACCTTGGAAGGTCCCTTCTCGTGAGATGTCACGCCATCATTGGTATATCACTAAACTAGTGATTAGGAATCCGAGGAGTAGGAGATTTCTATTAAATAAATGGAATCATTTAATAATTCCGGTTATTGTAATTATAGCTGCGAAGGCTCCAAGAAGAGGTCAAGGCCTGGCATCTACTAAATGAAATGGGTGATTTTTATGGGACATTAGGTTACTTCTCTTGAGTATAGAGTTCTTAATACTGCAAATACATAGGATTGAATAATAGCTACTGCTGATTCTAATACAAGAAGGAGAATTTGGGTGATAAGTAATACTGAAACTAGAGATGATGAGATATAAGGTCCAGTATTTCCTAAAAGCGTTATTAGTAGATGACCAGCAATTATGTTTGCGGCTAATCGTACTGCAAGAGTTCCTGGACGAATAATATTTCTAATTGTTTCAATACATACTATAAAAGGTATTAGAAGTGGAGGAGTTCCTTGGGGAACAAGATGGGCTAGTATATGGATGGTATTATTGATTCACCCATAAACTATAAATCTTAATCATAAAGGTAAAGCCAAAGCTAATGTTATTGCTAAGTGTCTAGTTCTTGTGAAAATATATGGGAATAATCCTAGAAAATTGTTGTAAAGAATTAAGGAGAATAGGGAAATGAACAGAAAAGTTCTTCCTAAGGATGTCGGACCAAGAAGGGTTTTGAATTCCTTGTGAAGGGAGAGTAAGATTTTTTTTCACAAGGATGAGGATCGAGTCGGGATTAATCAGAATGAGCAGGGGACAAAGATTATGCAAAGAAAAGTTCTTGTTCAGTTTAAAGGGATATGTAAAGACGTGGAGGGGTCAAAGGATGAAAAAAGATTAGCTATCATTTTCAAGGTTTAGATAATGAAATTTTATTAAATAGAAGATTTTTAGGATGTTGATTCGTAATAAAATAATTAATGATTCTGATAATAATTAGAATTGCAGAGAAGGCTAATAAAAGGGGTAATCAATTGAGAGGGGCTATTTGGGGAATTAAAGGCTACCTTTTTAGGCAATGATAACTTGACAAATTAGCGTTATGATTTAACTAAGCCTTTCATTAGAAGTAGACGTTAATTTACTATAGAGTGGTTTAAGAGACCAATACTGACTTTCAGTTATCTAATGAGGCTTCTCCTATTTTTGAAACTCATTTAATGAAGAATGCGGGGGAAATTCTCTCAATTACGATAGGTATGAATCTATGATTTGCTCCACAGATTTCTGAACATTGACCAAAGAATAAACCTGTTCGGTTGAGAAGGAATCTGACTTGATTTAATCGTCCTGGGGTGGCATCAATTTTTACACTTAGGGCAGGGATAGTTCAGGAGTGAAGAACATCAGCAGCGGTTACTATAAGACGAATTTGGGAGTTGTAAGGAAGAACAGCCCGATTATCAACATCAAGAAGGCGGAAGCCAGATTTTTTTAACTCGGATGTGGGAATTATATAGGAATCAAATTCAATATTTTTGAAGTCCGTGTATTCGTAAGATCAGTATCATTGATGACCAATTGATTTTATTGAAACTAGTGGATTATTAATTTCATCAAGAAGGTAGAGGAGGCGAAGTGAGGGGAGAGCAATAAAAATTAGAGTTACTGCAGGAAGAATTGTTCAGATTACTTCAATTGTTTGGCCTTCTAGAAGGTATCGGTAATTATATTTATTGAAAAATAATCTGGATATAAGGTATCCTACAAGTACAGTGATTATAAGAAGAATTATAAGAGTATGGTCGTGAAAGAATGATAATTGCTCTATTAAGGGGGAAGCTCTATCTTGAAGGAGGAATATTTTTCAAGTTGCAATTTCTAAAAAAAGTTGCACTTTATATATGGGGTTTAAGTCCACCGCACTATTCTGCCATATTAGAAGTTTGATAGTATAGGAAGTTCAGAATATCTATGTTCTGAGGGAGGTATTAGCTGAAGTCATTCAATGGACGAGGTTATTCTTAATGGGGAGAGACTTTTTCGGAAGGCTGTGAAAGCTTCTCATAGAATAAAGAGGAATAAAATGATTCTTACTAAGGAAATTAAGGATCCAATAGAAGAAATAATATTTCATGTAGAGTAAGCATCAGGATAATCTGAGTATCGGCGGGGTATACCTCTTAATCCAAGGAAGTGTTGAGGGAAGAAGGTTATATTTACCCCAAGGAACATTACAAGGAACTGAATTTTTAAAAGTTTATTGTTTAAGGATAACCCCGTGAAAAGGGGGAATCAATGTACAAAGCCTGCTATGATTGCGAATACGGCCCCTATTGAGAGTACATAGTGGAAATGTGCAACAACATAGTATGTGTCGTGGAGAACAATATCAATTGATGAATTAGCCAGGACTACACCCGTTAATCCCCCAACTGTGAATAGAAATACGAATCCAAGGGCTCAAAGTATGGATGGGGAGTAATTAATTTGTGTTCCGTGGAGAGTAGCTAATCAGCTAAAAATTTTAATTCCTGTGGGAACTGCAATAATTATTGTAGCTGAAGTGAAGTAAGCCCGGGTATCGACGTCTATTCCAACAGTAAATATGTGGTGAGCTCATACAATAAATCCTAGAAGACCAATTGCTATTATGGCGTAAATTATACCTAGAGTCCCAAAAGTTTCCTTTTTTCTTCTTTCCTGGCTAATGATGTGGGAAATTATTCCAAATCCCGGTAAAATTAAAATGTAGACTTCAGGATGGCCGAAGAATCAGAACAAGTGTTGGTATAGGATTGGGTCTCCACCTCCTGCTGGGTCAAAGAAGGTGGTATTAATATTTCGGTCAGTAAGAAGTATTGTGATTGCCCCAGCAAGCACGGGGAGTGAGAGTAGTAGTAGTAGGGCAGTTAAAACTACAGCTCACACAAATAAGGGTATACGGTCAAAGGTAATTCCTGTTGCTCGTATATTAATTACGGTAGTAATAAAATTAACGGCACCTAAAATAGATGAAATTCCCGCTAAGTGAAGTCTGAAAATAGCTAAATCAACTGAAGCTCCTCTGTGGGCAATATTAGAGGATAAGGGTGGGTATACAGTTCATCCTGTACCTGCTCCGTTTTCAACTATTCTTCTCATCAGGAGGAACGTGAGAGATGGTGGAAGTAATCAAAATCTTATATTATTTATTCGTGGAAATGCTATATCTGGTGCTCCTAGTATAAGTGGAACAAGCCAGTTTCCAAATCCCCCGATTATAATTGGTATTACTATGAAAAAAATTATAATGAATGCATGGGCAGTTACAATTACATTATAAATTTGATCATCTCCAATTAGGGATCCCGGGTTTCCTAGTTCAGCACGGATTAAAATTCTCAAGGAAGTTCCTACCATTCCGGACCATCTTCCTAAAAGAAAGTAAAGCGTTCCAATGTCTTTGTGATTTGTAGAGAAGAGCCATTTATTCGGTAAAATGGCTGAGCGGTAGGCAGTAAGCTGTAAACTTATTTACGAATTGAATTCTTTTACCAGTCTTGTAGTCAAAAATGATATCAAATTGCAAGTTTGATGGTGGAGTTATCCTAAGGCTTAAAATTTAATTTTTAATGGCGACTTTGAAGGTCACAGGTTTTTTTAACCTAAATCCTTTGATTAAAGGAGGTTGAAAACCAAAGTTACTAGGATTAATCTTGCCAGCGTTACAAGATTAGTTGCTATGATGAAAAACTTATAAGTGGGTGGATTAGTTAGAATAAGAATAGAATTTATTGAGAGGACTAAGGTTCTGAAGGTGATTCGTATATAGAAGTATAATGTTGCTAGGGTTGTGATGATCATTACAATTGCTAAAAAGTGGAAATTTTCATTGATTATGGTCTGAATAGTAAGTCATTTAGGGAAAAATCCTAGGAAGGGAGGGAGTCCCCCCAGGGATAAAAAATTTAGGATAAAGAATATTTTCAAGTTGGGTTCATGGCTTATTGTGAGGGTAAGTTGTTTTATGAAGAAGATATTTAATTTTTTAAACATAATTACGATATTTAAGGTAATGATTGTGTAAATTACAAAGTAAATTGTTCAGATTACTTCAAAAAACAATGATGCTGCGATTATTCAACCAATATGATTGATTGATGAGTATGCTATAATCTTTCGGAGTCTTAAGTGGTTTTGTCCTATTACCCCTCTTACAAATATACATGAGATGATTACGGCAACTAGGAGTATTATTGTTTTTCCGGAATATGAAAGAAGAATTATTGGGGCAATTTTTTGTCAAGTTAATAGGATTATCCTATTAAATCATCTTAGACCTTCTATGACTTCAGGAAACCAGAAATGGAGAGGGGCAGCCCCCATTTTTAGCAGAAGAGAGGTATTAAAGATAAGTTCTGACTGAAATCTTCTTTCGATTAGGTTTAGAATTTTTATCGATAGGGCAACGATCGATAAAAGGAGGATGGTTGAGGCTAGGACCTGGGCGATGAAGTATTTTAAGGCTGCTTCTGCCGGGTATATTCTTTTGGAGGTTCTGATTAATGGGATAAATGAGAGGAGGTTGATCTCCAATCCCACCCACATACCTATCCAAGAGTATGAAGATGTTGCGACCAGTGTTCCTAGGGCGAGGAACGAGCCGAAAATTATCTTGTTTAAATGTCATATTAAATAGAAAAGGGGTGAACCTTTATAAGTGGGGTATGAACCCAATAGCTTCTTTTAGCTTATCTATTTACATTTTAGTATAAGAGGTACGGAAATTTTTGATATTTCTAGTGGAGGTTTGATTCTTCCGAATGTAATAAAGGTATATTAGTACATTATTTGCTCTATCAAAGCAAGCCTTTAGATCAGGCACTTTATT